AAATTCGTACCAATCATTCTCCAGGCTAAAGGAATTCGATACAATAATATAACAAGAACAAGAATAGAATAAGAAAATAATATATTCGAATTAGATAAGAAAATAATAATATTAAAAAAAAAAGAATATTCAAATATGAAAAAGAAAAGAATAATAATGAATACTAATTCAAATTCCAATATAAAAATCAAATTAAACTAAAAGAAATTGGAAAAAAAAGATTCTATTAGACATACTAATAGACATACTAATCAAAAATCAAAAAATGACAAATAAAATAATAAACGGAAATCAAATAGATAGACAAAATGGAATAGGTATAAAAGGTTGGGTTCATTTATGAACCATCAAAAAAACTTATCTTATATGAAAGAAATAAAAGAAACTAGGCAAAATTTTGCGGATTTAGTCATACTATTCCATTATTTCTCTTGACAATTCCAAAAAAACGGATTAGACTATGATCATAGTCAGATGGCGGTCGGGCAGGTCTGCCCCCATCGTCTAGCGGTTTAGGACATCTCTCTTTCAAGGAGGCAGCGGGGATTCGACTTCCCCTGGGGGTAGGATATTACGAAAGTAAGTTGATCATGAATTATCAATTCTCAATAATACTCGAATTGATTCTTCCTGGGTCGATGCCCGAGTGGTTAATGGGGACGGACTGTAAATTCGTTGGCGAGATGTCTACGCTGGTTCAAATCCAGCTCGGCCCAATCATTTTCCCGCTCCATGGGTATGATATAACCAATTTGTCCTCCAGAAATGTCTAATAGAAAATCTTATATGGAAGAATAAGGATTCCTTTTTTTATCTATCCCACCTTTTCCCATCCTTTCTAATGATCTAGATTCATAATTACTAAGTATCATGCGGGGGGTAACAAAACTTTTTTCTTATTGAAAGATTGATTATTAAACCTGTGGCAATACAATAACTACAAGATTACTACTAATCATAATCAGCCTCACTCTTACTATAGTGAATCCGTATCCGTGTGGATATCAGTATATCATTTGTATCTCTGTTACAAGAGAGCAAACTACTCAAATAGTTTGAACGAAACCAATATGTATATTGTACGCCTCGCTGGGACTGTAGTTCAATTGGTCAGAGCGCCGCCCTGTCACGGCGGAAGGTGCGGGTTCGAACCCCGTCAGTCCCGAACTAGGATCCGATAAATTGAGAAATTGCTCTTTCCATTTTCTCTTCCTGAAAAAGGAAAGGTGGAGCAAGCAAAATCGAATTCACAGCGAGTCAGTTTATTTCTTTTGTTTTTCTTTTGGTTTTCTTATCCCCATCAGACAAATACGGAAAAATTTCTCTTTTCGAATAAGAGAGAGGTATATGTGGATTGGTATAATCAGCAAATAGTATCGTTGTAGTTCGGTTCGGAATTTTGAGAAATCCCATTTTTTGTTCTTGATTAATGAAATGGAATAGAGTACTCATATTTTGACTGGTATTAGGTATTCTCCATAATATATGCACTTGTTTTTATTCTACAATGGGGATTTAACGTAATTAACTCTCCAAAACAAAGTACTTTTTTTTTAATTAAAAGACCCTTATTATTTAATCTTTTTTTTTTGATTTTCTATTTTTTATTTCTTTATTTCATATTATAGTAGATTTGTGTATACTATTCATTTAGTATACTATTTCTTTCTAGTTATAAGTAGTATAAGATGTAATAAATAGTTAAGAGAGAAATAGTCTAAGAAAATATATGAATAATCAAATGAAAATCAAGAGTGGAAAAGGCTGAGAAATCCAATGAATGGGATTCCTCTTTTATTTTATTGGGCCGGGAATCCCATTTTGATTTGGTATGGATAAAGCACCTTTCTATGTTATATTATTCAATTCTCGACCAGGAATCGATTTGATGGATCAAATCTTGTTATTCAACATATAGATCCTGATCCAATTTCGTATTATTAGGGTCTAATTTATCCCATTGAATTTCTAGGAGTCCAATTTATTATCTCTATGGGATTAGATCCCGAGTTATTGCGAAGCAAAAAAAAAACAATGAGATTATGGAAGTCAATATTCTCGCATTTATTGCTACTGCACTCTTTATTCTAGTTCCTACCGCTTTTTTACTTATCATTTACGTAAAAACAGTAAGTCAAAATGATTAATTTGACGGAAACTTATGAGTTCTTATGAATGATTGAAGAAATGAAAGGGATTGAAGCCCTAAGTCTTAAATGAAATAATCGGACTGGAATCAACACTATCTACAAGAGTATGGTAAAAAGAACTAATATGAAACCATATTTTGGAACCGAATAAATAGGAAAATTATTCTATTATATTGAAAATAATTCAATATAATAGAATAGAATAAGAGAATAAAAAAATGAAATATAGTATAAATGCTTGCTATTTTTAAGTAGAAATCTTTCTATTCTTTAGAAATCTTTATTTTCTATCATACCTTTTAGATAGAGAGTTGTATACAGATATAGGCTTGAGATAGACCAATTTACAATATGTAGTACATACATCTATTTCGTATATAATAGATAAAGTGAAAGGACTCTAATTCCATTTCTCGATCCATCTATTTGGAGAAATTGGAATCAATCCAAAATAATTGAAAGTCAACTGCTCGATTATATAGAATCGAATTCCTATAGAATCGAAGTTTTGGTTTCGTATCATTTTCAAAAAGAAATATGGATCCTGGATCTATTGAAAATGGTTAATAAATAATGAAATTCAGAGAAATTCTAAGAAATTCCAAATGGAAATAATAGAAATTCAAAAAAGAATAAGGAAGAAAGCGAAATCGAAGAGTTCGATTCCAATTTCCAAGAAGTTCTCCATTGGGGCATTAACATATGATCCGTGGAGCTCCATGGTCACTTCTTCAAATTGGAAAAAGGAGTAGTGGACCCGCTGATATATGATGTTTAAACGTGACATCAACTGAATTGATAAAGCAAAGCAAAAATTTCTAGGAGTCTCAAACCTTAGTTAAATGTGCGATATACGGATCGCTCAAGGCAAGAAAAACGATTTTCTTATGTGTGTAACTTCTTTGTACAACCAAGCTGTTAGTAGCTAGTTTTCGGTAGAAAATGGATATCGTCATAATAATGACTTTTTTTAGAACAAAAAAAGAAAGAGAGAAACGAATCAAAATAAATAAAAAACGGAGATTCGTTGTTTCTCACTGTAATATCCATAATTAGAATTGAATTCTGTCAAGAACAGATTTCGAAAATCAAACTAGAATATTTAGATAGGATATTTAGGAAGAACTCTGTTAGAAACAAATACTATATATATATGCATTATGTAGTTCGTTGCCTTGAGTTTTGAAATACAACTATCATAGGAATTCCTAGTTTGATTTTAAAACACTTTGCAAAACGATCAATTAACTAATTGATACAATTCGATTAATCAATTAATAATACCCCTAAAGTCCACTTCTTCCCCATACGACAAGCGAAAGGGAAAATGTAAAGACTACCATTAAAGCAGCCCAAGCGAGACTTACTATATCCATGTGAATTCTGCCCCCTATCGTCTTTATGAAATGAAGGAATTATTTATCGATCATCAATCATAGTGGAATCAATGGCGCAGAGTCAAAATCTGATTTTTGACTTAAGGCTGTTGTTGACGAAGCAATCTAAATCCAAGAAATCCCCTTGTAAGAAATTCCTATCTTTCTAGTATAATAGTGTAGGAATTCCGGTAGAATTGGAAAGCATTAAGACATTTCTTTGAAAATAGCAATGGAATACTCCTATCTAATGGAAGATGGAAAGTATCCTCCGTTCTTTAGTTCTTTTTAGAACTTAACTAGTAAATTGATTTCTTATCAGCCTATTCAAGCTAATACCAGACTTAATAGTCAGTCGACACTATCATATGATTAAGATAATCAGGAAGACTTGAGAGTCTTTTTTAGAACCCCTTTTTGAGGAATAGGAGTTAATATTGAGAATCCTTTCGGAACCGGGATTTCTTATTTTTGACTTTCCTAGTTGGGAATCTCAATTCGGGCTATTTGATTGAATTTCGAAACTCAATCAAATAGCCCGAACCAACCCTTAAAAATAAGGGTTACTCTATGGCTATTGGTACTGGTTTTTGCCACACCGGAAATCCCGTTTTTTTGAACAAAAAATGGATAGCCATTTCGAGAATCTACGGATTTCTCAAGTATTGACAAAGCCAACAAGTCTCGGTTCCTGTTGGTAAAGAATTGATCAAATTCCATTTTGATCAACGGAATAGTAATAAGAAATTCCAAGTCTTTTATTAATCAGGCGACACCCAGATTTGAACTGGGGATAAAGGATTTGCAGTCCCCCGCCTTACCACTTGGCCATGTCGCCAAAACGATACAAAATGGATCGAAATAGACTGGATCTATTCCTAACTTTCTAGGAAGGGGAGGGGTTGCTAAACCATTTGTTTCTTTTTATTGGATTTCTCTCTTGAATACCGTTGTACTTATTCCAAATTCCAAAGAGGAATCCAAGCCCGCCGCTTTCTTCTGGGATCTGATCCGGTTGAGATCATTCTCTTCAATTGAATAGACCCGACCTCAATGAATCTATCTCAATAGAAGTCTCAATCTAAATCATATCAACTCTATAAATCTATATCAACTCAATGGAATATATAGAATATTCTATATAACAATTCGAATTAAATAGAGATAACAATTAAAACCAATTCCAATTAAAACGAATTACAAATTTTCCCTCTTTTTCAATAGAATAGAAAGGATAAAAAAAATTTTCTGGCAAATTGTTAACTATTTACTTAGTTATCTACTTAGAATTAATATAACGAACAGTTTTTCAATTTCTATCTCCAATTTTTCTTAATCACATAACATAAGAAAACAAAAAGGATTTCTAACCAATCAAATTCTTTTCAATAATCAATCTTTTTGGAATTATAACAAGAATTATGTATATATGTAAACCCTAGAACAGAAATTGTTACATGGGTGCAGAGTTAAGTATTTTAGTCCCATATTTTGTAGAGTTGTCATCCTTGAATTTTTTCATATGGAATTCCTATTACCCGCTTCAATCATATTTCATATTCTAGGAATTCTATTATCATATCGAAAAGCGTTCGGGAATTCTTTTTTGAGCATTAAGTCTTAAGTGAAAATCAAAATCAACCCCATACTGCCCCTAATTCAATTATTTTTTTGTCTTTATCCGATTCACAGAGAATAGATGAAATCCTGAACTTAATCTGATTGGAATATCAGAATAGGTAGAAATTGTATCAATTTTGATATTCTATACACGGCTCGATAAGTCTGTCTCTGTCCAAGTGGCATAATGCTTTTCCAGGAATGCTTTATCAATCCACCTGCACTTGTATTTGCCGCAAATTCCACTTTGCGGCAAAAATGGTCTTTATTCTTCCCTTCTTTCTGTCTCTCCTCATAGGTATGAACTCCATTAAATAAATATGGATGGGGTTGGCTAAAATTTCATGTGATTTTGTAAATAGAATATCCATTCTATTATTGCTAGATCGATCCATATGCTTATTGGTTATGGTTCGATGAAGGATGAGCCAATAATGGGATTTTTTCGATAAACAGGAAACTTCAGATTAAAATGCTCAGGGATGGAAATGCGGAAATGTACACAATACCTGGATTTAGCCAGATACAATTTGAGGGATTTTTGAGGTTCATTAATCAGGGTTTGGCGGAGGAATTTCAGAAATTTCCAAAAATTGAGGATACAGATCACGAAATTGAATTTCAATTATTTGGGGAAACATATCAATTGGTAGAACCTTTGATAAAAGAAAGAGATGCTCTGTATGAATCACTTACATATTTTTCTGAATTATATGTATCCGCAGGATTAATTTGGAAAAATCGTAGAGATATGCAAGAACAAACCATATTTATTGGAAACATTCCTCTAATGAATTCCCTGGGAACCTTTCTAGTAAATGGAATTTACAGAATTGTGATCAATCAAATATTGCAAAGCCCCGGTATTTATTATCGCTCAGAATTGGACCATAAGGGAATTTCCATTTATACCAGCACCATAATATCGGATTGGGGAGGAAGATCGGAATTAGAAATTGATAGAAAAGCGAGGGTATGGGCCCGTGTGAGTAGGAAACAAAAAATATCTATTCTAGTTCTATCATCAGCTATGGGTTCGAATCTCAGAGAAATTCTAGATAATGTTTGTTACCCTGAAATTTTCTTGTCTTTCTCAAATGATAAGGAGAAAAAAAAGATTGGGTCAAAAGAAAATGCCATTTTGGAGTTTTATCAACAATTTGCTTGCGTAGGTGGGGACCCAGTATTTTCTGAGTCCTTATGCAATGAATTACAGAAGAAATTTTTTCAACAAAGATGTGAATTAGGAAAAATTGGTCGACGAAATATGAATCGAAGACTCAATCTTGATATACCTCAGAACAATACATTTTTATTACCGCGGGATGTATTAGCTGCTGCGGATCATTTGATCGGAATGCAATTTGGAATGGGTACACTTGACGATATGAATCATTTGAAAAATAAACGTATTCGTTCTGTAGCAGATTTGTTACAGGACCAATTTGGATTGGCTCTTGTTCGTTTAGAAGATGCAGTTCAAGCAACTCTATCTGGAGCAATCCGGTATAAATGGAGACCGACTCCGCAAAATTTGGTAACTTCAACTTCATTAACAACCACTTATGAATCGTTTTTTGGCCTACACCCCCTATCTCAAGTTTTTGATCGAACTAATCCATTGACACAAACCGTTCATGGGCGAAAATTGAGTTCTTTGGGTCCTGGGGGATTGACAGCACGAACTGCCAGTTTTCGGGTACGAGATATCCATCCTAGTTACTATGGACGTATTTGCCCAATTGACACGTCCGAAGGACTCAATGTTGGACTTATTGGATCTTTAGCTCTTCATGCCAAAATGGATTCTTGGGGATCCATAGAGAGTCCATTTTATGAAATATCTGAAAAATCAAAAGAGGCAGAAGCACAGATGATTTATTTATCACCAAGTAGAGATGAATATTATATGATAGCAGCAGAAAATTCTTTGGCCTTGAATCGGGGGATTCAAGAAGAACAGGTTGTTCCGGCTCGATACCGTCAAGAATTCCTTACTATGGCATGGGACCAGATTCATCTTCGAAGCATTTTTTCTTTCCAATATTTTTCTATCGGGGCCTGCCTCATCCCTTTTATCGAGCATAATGATGCAAATCGGGCTTTAATGAGCTCTAATATGCAACGTCAAGCAGTTCCGCTTTCTCGATCCGAGAAGTGCATTGTTGGAACTGGGCTGGAAGGCCAAGTGGCCCTAGATTCTAGAGTTTCCGCTATAGCCGAACACGAGGGAAAGATAATTTCTACGGATACCCACAAGATAATTTTATCCAGTAATGGGAACACGAGAAGCATTCCATTAGTTATATATCAACGTTCTAACAAAAATACTTGGATGCACCAAAAACCTCAGGTTGAGCGGGGTAAATCCATAAAAAAAGGACAAATTTTAGCGGACGGTTCGGCTACCGTTGGTGGGGAACTCGCTTTGGGAAAAAACGTATTAGTAGCTTATATGCCCTGGGAAGGCTACAATTTTGAGGATGCAGTACTTATTAGTGAACGTCTGGTATATGACGATATTTATACTTCTTTTCACATACGGAAATATGAAATTCAGACTGAGATGACAACTGAAGGTCCTGAAAGAATAACTAAGGAAATACCACTTTTAGAGGATCATTTACTGCGCAATTTAGACAGAAATGGAGTTGTGATGCTGGGAGCTTGGGTAGAAACCGGTGATATTTTAATAGGTAAATTAACGCCTCAGGCGGTTGACGAATCATCCTATGCTCCGGAGGAGAGATTATTGCAAGCCGTATTTGGCATTGCGGGATCCACTGTGAAAGAAACCTCCCTAAAACTACCCATAGGCGGAAGGGGCCGAGTTATTGATGTGAGATGGAGCCAGAAAAAGGGTGATTCCCGTTATAATCCAGAATTTATTCGTATATATATTTTACAAAAACGTAAAATAAAAGTGGGTGATAAAGTAGCTGGAAGACATGGGAATAAAGGGATTATTTCCAAAGTTTTGTCCAGACAAGACATGCCTTATTTGCAAGATGGAACACCGGTTGATATGGTTTTCAACCCATTAGGAGTACCCTCCCGAATGAATGTGGGACAGATATTGGAATCTTCCCTCGGGTTAGCGGGAGATCTGCTAAAGAGACATTATAGAATCGCGCCTTTTGATGAAAGATACGAGGAAGAGGCCTCAAGAAAACTAGTGTTTTCGGAATTATACGAGGCCAGTAAGCAAACAAAAAATCCATGGGTATTTGAACCCGAGTATCCGGGAAAAAGCAGACTATTTGATGGAAGAACAGGAGATCCTTTTGAACAACCTGTTCTAATAGGAAAGTCTTATATTCTGAAATTAATTCATCAAGTTGATGATAAAATCCATGGACGTTCTAGTGGGCCTTACGCACTTGTTACACAACAACCCCTTAGAGGGCGGTCAAGGCAAGGAGGGCAACGAGTGGGAGAAATGGAGGTTTGGGCTTTAGAGGGATTTGGTGTTGCTCATATTTTACAGGAGATGCTTACTTATAAATCGGATCATATTAGAGCTCGTCAGGAAATACTTGGTACTACGATCATTGGCGGACCAATACCTAGCCCCGAGGATGCCCCAGAATCCTTTCGATTGCTCGTTCGAGAACTACGATCTTTGGCTTTGGAACTGAATCATTTCCTTGTATCTGAGAAGAATCTCCAGATTAACAGGAAGGAAGCTTGATCTGAATAAATCAAAATTTCTATTTTCTATGATTGACCGATATAAACATCAACAACTTCGAATTGGACCAGTATCCCCTGAACAAATACGTTCTTGGGCCAACAAAACTCTACCTAATGGAGAAGTAGTTGGAGAGGTAACAAATGCATATACTTTTCATTACAAAAGCGATAAACCGGAAAAAGACGGATTGTTTTGTGAAAGAATCTTTGGGCCTATAAAAAGTGGAGTTTGTGCTTGTGGAAAGTATCGAGGGGTCGGAGCTGAAGGGGAAGACACGAAATTTTGTAAACAATGCGGGGTCGAATTTGTTGATTCTCGGATACGAAGATATCAAATGGGATACATTAAACTCGCATGTCCAGTGACCCATGTGTGGTATTTGAAACGTCTTCCTAGTTATATCGCGAATCTTTTAGATAAACCCCTTAAGGAGTTAGAGGGTCTAGTATACTGCGATGTGTGATTTGATCGAAATTTTCATTTTACAGAGCCGTGCTAATAAACTGTCATCCCATTCAATCTGATTGGGGTGCCCCTGACTCTGATATGTATCTTGGTAGAAGTAACATGAAGCTCAGAATTCTGGATGGATTCAATACTTCCAAATAAAGGGGGGATTGATCTATGGTCGATTCAATAATAGATAAATAGGAATTGCTAGATATACCTCGTGAAATAAAAAAGAATTAGCCGTTTTTTTTAGAGAAAGATTTCGTTCAAGTAAGCAAATAGAATATGGTTACAGGAGTATATCCATCGCATATATGCTTCAAGGAACATCGTGGTAGAACCAGCGAGGCAAGTGGACTAGGGACCTAAAAGATCGAATGAAATATAGACAAGTGAATATAGACAAGTAAATCCCTTACGAGTTCCAAAACAAGGTATTCCTTTAGGGAAATTCATTATTCGGGGGGAAGTAGACTACTCAATAATTTGATTTCTGTTGTAATTGAATAAGTGATTCATAAAGTCAAAGTCAAAATGAATCCATATATATGGCCCTCACTAGAAACTTGAGTAAGGAGTCGTTTTTTATTTGAGTAAGGAGTCGTTTTTTACGGGGTTTTTCAAATTGAACCCAATTTGAAAAAAAAAGAATGACTTTCTTGACTTTATTTGTTGTGACTACTTGAGCCGGATGAGAGGAAACCCTCACGTCCGATTTTGAAGGGGGGATCCCGCAAAGGAACCTATCTTGATTTTTCTTTTGCTAGGCCCATAGCTAAAAAACCGACTTTCTTACGATTACGAGGTTTATTGGAATATGAAATCCAATCCTGGAAATACAGCATCCCGCTGTTTTTTGCTACACACAGGGTGGAGATATTTCAAAATCGAGAAGTATCTACCGGAGCAGGTGCTATCAGAGAGCAATTAGCCGATTCAGATTTGCGAATTATTATAGATAATTCATTACTGGAGTGGAAGGAATTAGCAGACGAAGAATCCACTGGGAATGAATGGGAAGATAGAAAAATTAGAAGAAGAAAGGATTTTTTGGTTAGACGCATGGGATTAGCTAAACATTTTATTCGAACAAATGTAGAACCAGAACGGATGGTTTTGTGTCTATTACCAGTTCTTCCTCCCGAGTTAAGACCCATCATCGAGCTGGATGGCGGTCAATTCATAAGTTCGGATATTAATGAACTCTATAGAAGAGTGATTTTACGGAACAATACTCTTACTAGTTTCTTAAGAAAATGTACACCAGTGGAATTAGTAATGTGTCAGCAGAAACTGGTACAAGAGGCTGTGGATACGCTTCTTGATAACGGGCTACGCGGACAACCAATGAGGGACGGTAATAATAAAGTTTATAAGTCCTTTTCAGATATAATTGAGGGCAAAGAGGGAAGATTTCGTGAGACTCTGCTTGGTAAACGAGTCGATTATTCGGGGCGTTCCGTTATTGTCGTGGGCCCTTCACTTTCATTACATCAATGTGGATTACCCCGGGAAATAGCAATAGAGCTTTTCCAGATATTTGTAATTCGTGGTTTAATCAGACAACAAGTTGCTTCCAGCATAGGTATTGCTAAAAGTCAAATTCGAGAAAAGGAACCGATTGTATGGGAAATACTTCAAGAAGTTATGCAAGGGCATCCTGTATTACTGAATAGAGCACCCACCCTGCATAGATTAGGAATACAGGCATTCCAACCTATTTTAGTAGAGGGACGTGCGATTTGGTTACATCCATTAGTTTGTAAGGGTTTTAATGCGGACTTTGACGGAGATCAAATGGCTGTTCATGTACCTTTATCCTTGGAAGCTCAAGCTGAGGCTCGTTTACTTATGTTTTCTCATATGAATCTCTTGTCTCCAGCTATTGGAGATCCCATTTGTGCACCAACTCAAGATATGCTTATTGGACTCTATGTATTAACGATGGAGAACCGTCGAGGTATTTGTGCAAATAGGTATAATGCATGGAATTTCGGAAACTATCAAAATGAAATTGTTGACAAAAAGAACTCTAAGTATACGAAAGAAAAAGAACCCTCTTTTTCTAATTCCTATGATGCACTTGGAGCTTCTCGTCGAAAACAAATCAATTTAGATAGTCCTTTGTGGTTCCGACGGAGACTAGATCAACGTGTAATTGGTTCAAGAGAAGTTCCTATCGAAGTTCAATATGAATCTTTGGGTACTTATCATGAGATTTCTGGGAATTCTCTAATAATAAGAAGCATAAAAAAAGAAATCTCTTGTATATATATTCGAACCACAATCGGTCCTATATCGTTTTATCGAGAAATCGAAGAAGCCATACAGGGGTTTTGTCGAGTCGACAGCGAAACTAAGTAATTACCCGATATCCATGAAAGTTTGGGTCTCTCCGATTTAAGTAGTATCATAATTCTGGAAATTGATACATGAATCAAGATTAAGGAAAGGAAGTTTTTAAATCACGGACTCAGACCTATTGTCGAATCCTACTCAGCAGAATACGGAGGTAGTACTTATGGCAGAAGAGGTCAATCTGGTCTTTCACAATAAAGTGATAGATGGAGCTGCCATGAAACGACTTATTAGCAGATTAATAGATCACTTTGGAATGGCGTATACATCACATATCTTGGATCAATTGAAAACTCTAGGTTTCCAGCAAGCTACTGCTACATCTATTTCATTAGGAATTGATGATCTTTTAACAATACCTTCGAAAGGATGGTTAGTCCAAGATGCTGAACAACAAAGTTTGATTTTGCAGAAACATCATGATTATGGCAATATACATGCTGTAGAAAAATTACGTCAATCTATTGAGATATGGTATGCTACAAGCGAATATTTGAGACAAGAAATGAATCCTAATTTTCGGATGACCAATCCCTCTAATCCAGTCCATTTAATGTCCTTTTCCGGAGCTAGAGGAAGTGCATCTCAAGTACACCAATTAGTAGGTATGAGGGGATTCATGTCGGATCCACAAGGACAAATGATGGATTTCGCTATTCAAAGCAATTTACGCGAAGGGCTTTCTTTAACGGAATATATAATTTCCTGTTATGGAGCCCGTAAAGGAGTTATAGATACTTCTGTACGAACATCGGATGCTGGATACCTCACGCGTAGACTTGTTGAAGTAGTTCAACACATTATTGTACGTCGAAGAGATTGTGGTACTATCCAGGGTGTTTCCGTGAGTCCTCGAAATGGGATGACCGAAAGAAATTTTATCCAAACACTAACGGGTCGTGTATTAGCAGACGATATATATATGGGTACGCGGTGCATTGCCGCTCGGAATCAAGATATTGGGATTGGACTTATCAATCGGTTCATAACCTTTCGAACACAATCAATATATATTCGAACCCCTTTTACTTGTAGAAGCACATCTTGGATCTGTCAATTATGTTATGGACGGAGTCCCACCCATGGCGATCTGGTCGAATTGGGGGAAGCCGTAGGTATTATTGCAGGTCAATCCATTGGAGAACCGGGTACTCAACTAACATTAAGAACTTTTCATACTGGTGGAGTATTTACGGGTGGTACTGCTGAGCATATACGAGCTCCTTCCAATGGAAAAATCAAATTCAATCAGGATTTGGTTCATCCCACACGTACGCGTCATGGGCATCCCGCTTTTCTATGTTCTATCGACCTGGATGTAACTATTGAAAGTCAGGATATTCTACATAATGTGAATATTCCACCTAAAAGTTTGATTTTCGTTCAAAATGATCAATATGTAGAATCAGAACAAGTGATTGCTGAGATGCGTACCAGAGTATCTACTTTGAATTTGAAAGAAAGAGTCCGAAAACATATTTATTCTGAATCGGAAGGAGAACTGCACTGGAGTACTAATGTCTACCATGCACCTGAATATACATATAGTAATGTTCATCTATTACCAAAAACAAGTCATTTATGGATATTAGCAGTAAGTACGCGCAGATCCAGTAGAGTGTCTTTTTCACTCCACAAGGATCAAGATCAAATCAATGTTGATTTCTCTTCGATCGAAGAGAAATCAACATCTGACCTCTCTATGACTAATGATCGGGTGAGACCTAAATTGGTTAGTTTGGACCTTTCTGATGAAAAAAAGGGTGTCGGGGTTCTTGATTATTCAAGATCCAATCAAATTCCATTTAACGGTCATTGGAATTTCATAGATTCTTCTATTCTCCAAGAGAATCCTGATTTATTGTCGAAGAGGCGAAGAAATCGATTCATAATTCCCTTACAATATTATGATCAAGAGCGAGAGAAAAAATTAATACCTCGTTTTGGTATTTCGATTGAAATACCCATAAATGGTATTTTAGGTAGAAATAGTATTCTTGCCTATTTCGACGATCCTCGATACAGAATAAACTATTCAGGAATCATTCAATATGAGACCCCGGAAGTGGATCCAATCATCAAAAAAGAAGAAGAGGATTGGATTGAGTATCCGGGAAGAAAAGAATTGAATCTGAAAGAAGAAGAGGATTGGATTGAGTATCCGGGAATAGTGGATCCAATCATCAAAAAAGAAGAAGAGGATTGGATTGAGTATCCGAGAAGAAAAGAATTGAATCTGAAAGATCAAACGGAAGTGGATCGGTTTTTTTTCATTCCCGAAGAAGTGCATATCTTACCTAGATCTTCGCTTATAATGGTCCGTAACAATAGTATTATTGGAGTAGATACACAAATAACTTTAAATATAAGAAGTAGAGTAAGTGGATTGGTCCGAGTGCAGAGAAAAAAGAAAAGGATTGAACTGCAAATTTTTTCTGGGGAGATCCATTTTCCGGGAGAGACGGATACAGATAAGATATCTAGGGACAGTGGGATTTTAATCCCTCCCGGAACAGGAAAAAAGGATTCTCAAAAATCTCAAAAATGGAAAAATTGGATCTATGTCCAACGGATCACACCTACAAAAAAAAAAGATTTTGTTTTGGTTCAACCCGTAGGCACATATCAAATAGCGGATGGGATCGATTTTGCAACATTTTTTCCGCAGGATGTCTTGCGGGAAGGGGATAATGTCCAACTTCAAGTTGTCAATTATATCCTTTATGCAAATGGCAAGCGAATTCGAGGAATTTTTCACACAAGTATTCCATTAGTTCGGACTTGCTTAGTATTGAATTGGGGTCAAGAGAAAAAGAGTTCTATAGAAGAAGAGGCTCGTGCTTCCTTTATTGAGATAAGGACAAACGATCTGATTCGTGATTTCATAAGAATTGAGTTAGTCCAGTCCCCTATTTCGTCGTATATTGTAAAAAGGAACGATAGGGCGGGTTCGGGATTTATTTCCCATAAAGGATTAGATTCTATCAATATTAATCCTTTTTATTCCAAGGCGAAGATTCCATCACTTACCCAACATAAACGAACTTCTGGTATTGGTACGTTGTTGAATCGAAATAAGGAATGCCAATCTTTGCTAATTTTGTCATCATCCAACTGTTCTCAAATGGGCCCATTTCATGGTTCGAAATATAACAATGTGACAAAAGAATCCATTAAAAAGGATTCCACGATTTCAATTCGAAATTCATCGGGCCTCTTAGGTATTATTGTACCTAAAATTACGAATTTTTATTCATCTTACCATTTACTAACTCATAATCAGATATTGTTAAAGAAATATTTCTTATTTGCCAATTTTAACCAAACTTTTCAAGTACTTAACTATTTTTTAATGGATGAGAATCAGAGGATTTATAATCCCGATCCTCGCAATAACATCATTTTGAATCCATTCGGTTTAAATTGGCACTTTCTATATCAGGATTCTTGTGATGACCTATCCCCAATAATTATCCTTGGGCAATTTCTTTGTGAAAATGTCTGTTTGTTCAAATATGGACCACACATGAGATCTGGTCAAGTTTTAATTGTTCATGTTGATTCTTTCGTAATAAGATCGGCTAAGCCCTATTTGGCCACTCCAAGAACAACTGTTCATGGTCATTATGGGGGAATCCTTTACGACGGAGATACATTAATGACATGTCTATATGAAAAATCGAGATCCGGTGACATAACGCAGGGTCTTCCAAAAGTGGAACAAGTCTTAGAAGTGCGTTCAATTGATTCAATATCGATGAACCTTGAAAAGAGGGTTAAAGCTTGGAATGAGTGTATACCAAGAATTCTTGGAATCCCTTGGGGATTCTTGATTGGTGCTGAACTAACCATAGCCCAAAGTCGTATCTCTTTGGTTAATAAGATCCAAGAAGTTTATCGATCCCAAGGGGTACAGATCCATAATAAACATATAGAGATTATTGTACGTCAAGTAACATCAAAAGTCTTAGTTTCCGAAGATGGAATGTCTAATGTTTTTTTACCTGGAGAACTTATTGAGTTGTTGCGAGCAGAACGAGCGGGGCGTGCTTTGGATGAAACAATCTGTTATCGGGTAATTTTATTAGGAATAACTAGGGCATCTCTAAACACTCAAAGTTTCATATCTGAAGCTAGTTTTCAAGAAACTGCTCGAGTTTTAGCAAAAGCTGCTCTACGGGGTCGTATTGATTGGTTGAAAGGTCTCAAAGAGAATGTTGTTCTGGGGGGGATTATACCCGTTGGTACCGGATTCCGAAAATTAGTGCATCGCTCAAAGCAACAAAAGAACTTTTATTTGGAAATAAAAAAGAATAATCTATTCAAAGGAAAGATGAGAGATATTTTGTTCCTTCATAGAAAATTAGTTTGTTCTTCTGTCCAAAATGATTTCCATGATACACCAGAACAATTATTTACGCAATTTAATGATTCCTAACCTAAGAGGAGATTTCTTCTTTGAATTGAAATTCAAATCAAATAATTGAACAAATAATTGAAATGAAAGAAATTCTTTTTGGTCTGATTTTTTGTTATTTGGTAATCAAGATTATAACGAATTAAAAAGAAGAATTAATGGTTTGGATCGTATATCAACTCAATGGTCAAGCCTTGGTAGAAGGTTCCATCGGAACATTTCTTTATTTCAGACTACCGGATCTCTTTGTTTTTTCTTAAAAAAAAAAAAAAAAAGAAAAAACAAAGAGAAAGTGTGAGGAAAAATGACAAGAAGATATTGGAACATCAATTTGGAAGAGATGATGAAAGCAGGAGTTCATTTTGGTCATGGTATTAAGAAATGGAATCCTAGAATGGCATCTTATATTTCTGCAAAACGTAAGGGTATTCATATTACAAATCTTACTAGAACTGCTCGTTTTTTATCAGAAGCTTGTAATTTAGTTTTTGATGCCGCAAGTAGAGGAAAACATTTTTTAATTGTTGGTACCAAAAAGAGAGCAGCTGCCTTAGTAGCATCAGCTGCAAGAAGGGCTCGGTCTCATTATGTTAATAAAAAATGGCTTGGTGGTATGTTAACGAATTGGTCCACTACAGAAACGAGACTTCAGAAGTTTCGGGACTTAAGAGCGGAACAAAGGATGGGGAAATTCAATCGTATACCAAAAAGGGATGCAGCAATGGCGAAGAGACAATTATCCACCTTGCGAAGATATCTGGGCGGGATCAAATATATGACGGAGTTACCCGATATTGTAATCATCATCGGTCAGCAAGAAGAATATACAGCTCTTCGGGAATGTATTCTTTTGGGGATTCCAACGATTTGTTTAATCGATACAGATTGTGATCCGGATCTTGCGGATATTTCGATTCCAGCCAACGATGACGCTATGGCTTCAATCCGCTTTATTCTTACCAAATTAGTATCCGCAATTTGTGAAGGGCGTTATAGCTATATCAAAAATCGTTCATTATGATTAATATTAATAATCCTTATTATGATTAAGAATCATAAGGATAAGTCCATTATTTTGTGAACGGCATAGATTTATGGGATCGGTTATTATTCCTAGATTCGAATAAAGGAATAAAAAGTACTGGGTATATTATGTCATTTTTTGGTATCCTAAGTATTCGATCCGTGTACTAGTAAAATAGATGAGTTAAGAAATATATGAGAAGATTGAATCAAAATAATTCCTTTTTTTTAAGTTCGATTTATGTCAGAGGACCATATGAATGTTATATCATGTTCCATTAACACACTCAAAGGATTATACGACATATCGGGTGTAGAGGTAGGCCAACATTTCTATTGGCAAATAGGGGGTTTCCAAGTGCATGCTCAAGTACTTATCACTTCATGGGTCGTAATTGCTATCTTATTGGGTTCGGTCACCATAGCTGTTCGGAATCCACAAACCATTCCGACCGACGGCCAAAATTTCTTCGAATATGTCCTTGAATTTATTCGAGACTTGAGCAAAACTCAGATTGGGGAAGAATATGGTCCTTGGGTTCCCTTTATTGGAACTATGTTCTTATTTATTTTTGTTTCTAACTGGTCAGGTGCTCTTTTACCTTGGAAAATCATAGAGTTACCCCATGGGGAGTTAGCTGCGCCAACGAATGATATAAATACTACTGTTGCTTTAGCTTTACCCACGTCAGTAGCATATTTCTATGCGGGTCTTACCAAAAAAGGGTTGAGTTATTTCGGAAAATACATTCAACCAACTCCAATACTTTTACCAATTAATATTTTAGAAGATTTTACAAAACCCTTATCACTTAGTTTTCGACTTTTTGGGAATATATTAGCCGATGAATTAGTAGTTGTTGTTCTTGTTTCTTTAGTACCTTCGGTAGTTCCTATACCTGTCATGTTTCTTGGATTATTTACAAGTGGTATCCAAGCTCTTATTTTTGCAACCCTAGCCGCGGCTTATATAGGTGAATCCATGGAGGGCCATCATTGATTAGCTTTCAAAATCGTTTTTTGTTAAGCTTATCTCCATCTATGCGTAGTTCATCATAATCTGCTTGGTTGGCGAATCGAAACATAATATATGCAAATATATAGGGTCTAGAGTCGGAATAAGAAAGATGTACGATATTTGATAATTCGATTATAGAAATTCGATAATGAAAAGGAAAAAAAATCTTAGGAAAAGGATCCTTTATACCTTTTTCCTAAGATTTTGGCTCATTTATTGTTACCCACCCAATTCGATTTTTTTCTATTTCTTATTTGCTCGGTCAATTTCCATATGATAATTTCGAATTGGAATCGAAATTTTTCTCTTATCTTTTTACGAAGTGCTGCTAAAAAAAGAATGAATTACGTAGGCTAAACCCGACATATTCCATATCAAATCAATAGTTAATTAACTAATAAATAATGAAATAATAAGTACACAGTGCCCGTGTAAATGATTTGATTTTACAATTTGATTCAATACAATATGAAAGGTAGTTTACGGTATGGAAGAAACAAATGTATATGTGATATTAGATATTCACTAGTTATCTAGCGACTATACCTATATTATTTCCCAGTTCACTGCATTTCGATTCCGATCCGATGCAAGTACTTTATTTTTCTTTTATTTCGTTTGTGATAATGTAGTGAATGAATAAATAGATCAATTAAAGAATATAGAAAATAACGAAGAATTGAATGAAAAAGGGGTTCGAAAGAAATGTACTAACTAGAACCATAGCCATATATATATGGATGGATTTACAAAAAAAATTGCATCACGAATACGAATAATAGTAACTAAAAACAAGATATCGAAATTGTTCTGATTATTCAGTCAAATTCTTATTTCTCGTGATTTTAGTTACTTCGACCAGATAGAGTTTAGTAATAAAAAAATAAGGAATAATTCATTGGTTGATTGTATCATTAACCATTTCTTTTTTTTGTGCGAGGAACTTAGCTTACTATGGATCCACTGATTTCTGCCGCTTCCGTTATTGCTGCTGGATTAGCCGTAGGGCTTGCTTCTATTGGACCCGGAGTTGGTCAAGGTACTGCTGCAGGACAAGCTGTAGAAGGTATTGCGAGACAGCCAGAAGCAGAAGGTAAAATACGAGGTACTTTATTACTTAGTTTGGCTTTTATGGAAGCTTTAACAATTTACGGATTGGTCGTAGCATTAGCACTTTTATTCGCGAACCCTTTTGTCTAATATTCGAAATTTGTTTAATACTCAAAATAAGAAAAAGAAAGTACGTTACGTACTTTATTAACTAAAATGAACTTATCGTTTGATTCTTCGAATTATATCAACACTTCATTCAATCCTACAATTACTTATTCGTTGAAACAATATCTTCGGGAAGGACTGATTTGAGGATGAGGAATTAGCGGATCCGCTTGCTTTCTTCCTTCCCGTTTTTTTAGTACAATCAAAGGAAATCCTTAGCGAAAACCGCAACAAATACAAATATTTTCGAATTTCTCTAAGACCCACGACCTAACCCAATAAGATACTTATTGATTGGTAGAAACTTCAAAATAATCAAATAAATAAAAAGAAAATAAGAAGTCAATCAATCAAAAAGAAAAAAAGAAGACTAATAAGTTGAAGTCAAATATATCGAAATTCGAATATCGAATTAGAAAAATAATAAATGAAATCAAAATAATAAATAAAAAAAAAAAAGAACTCTATTTTTTGTTAGTCCCATCTATAAGAGGAGAACATATGAAAAATGTAACCGATTCTTTCGTTTCCTTCGGCCATTGGCCATCCGCCGGGAGTTTTGGGTTTAATACCGATATTTTAGCAACAAATCCAATAAATCTAAGTGTAGTGCTTGGTGTGTTGATTTTTTTTGGAAAGGGAGTGTGTGCGAGTTGTTTATTTCAAGAATAGGTTG